GACGCAAGTGATTGGGAAGGATGATAAAGAGACCTTCACTTACTAAATTTGAAACTGTGATGGTTCTAATAGACTTGGTTGGCGACAGCTATGGCCTATCTACCAACTTGACATTAAGAATGCTTATTTACGACGTATGAGACCGTTTGCCTGTTTTCATCCCCATATTTGTGGTAGGCCTCCCATCCTCCCATAAGGATTGTAGATTTGCTTCGCCCTCACCCAATCGAAGGGACTCCTAGGGGTCGTTTCATCCACCGGAGAGCCCATCCTTAGTTGTTTTGTTTTCTAAGTTCCGTTTCCTTTTATTAGTCTGAGTTCATCTTTTCCGCTTTCAAGCGTGTACACACACTGAAAAAGGATAAAAATGAAAAAGGATAAAAATATCCCTTTCATTAAATAGGTAGCTCACTGGAGCAAGCAACGAAGTGCCATAGGGTTCAGGATAAACTTATACTGAAGTAGGTATAGGTACAATCTCTTTGTGGATCAATCTATAGAGTTCATAGAGAAGGAAAAACCTGAGATTAGAGTTGGAGAAAGCCGCATAGAATACGAAAAGCAAAGGCGAAGGTGACTTTACATCTCAGTCGAAAGCGGTTAATCCGGATCCATTTCATAAGTGGACTGGGGAATCTCAATCTCAAAGGTCTTCGCTCGGTTCCATAGTTCAATCTAAAGCCTGTGAGGCTGGAAACTTCTACAACAATATTACATATTCCCATCACCAGTAAACGATACAGTAAACCTTTAAATAGGTTCACTCTCGTCCATGCTCAAGGGCTAAAGCCAGCCGTCCTTCTGAAAGGTCCTCTTCTACGGCTCAAGGTTCAAGCTAAATCAAGTTCCTTTTCTCACTTAAGCGGATACTCCAAGTAAAATCAATGCTTTAAGGAAAGACTTCCCAGCGCAGTCAAGCAAGATAGGATTCTCAACAGGATAAGTTCCGTGGACAAGGCGAGCTAGCAGCGGTGCTTTCCTTCCGTGCCGTAGGTCAATGAAATTCTCTTTTTCAGCACGAGAAGTCTCAAATGCTTTCAGAAGAGGTCCAAGGTAATTTATTACTCTTATAAAAGAGGGAACTCGAGCATTTATTGCGAGAGGGAAAGCTTAGAGTTCCACTCCAGGAGAAGTAGCTTATGGTAGGGATTATAGGTAGGCTGGCTAAGGAGTTGCTCCTGGAAAGGTAGCAGCTTGGTCCCTTGATTGCGGGGTTTCAAACCTCATACCAAGAGAAAGATTCCAAACCAGCATACGCAAAGCAAAGAGCGGAAAGGTGCTTTGTACCTCATTTCGCTAAGCAGCGAGAATTGTACTGAAGCTCTCTTTCAAACGCCCGCCGATCGTACTACTTCATTCTTAGTGTGCTGACCAGATACCCCACCCTGAGCTAAGAGCCATAGCAAGAGATATAGCGTTGGCTGTAGGCTTAGTGAGCTCATAAACTGGCGAATCAATTCATTTGAAAGAGAAAGTCGGGTCTAGCTGATTCCCGAGTTGACCAATGATAGATAGGTAGGAATGGCAGGACCTAAACGAGCTAGGCTTCGTTAGCCAGTTCTCCTTTTAGAAGCTATTCTTAATGCCGCTCGGGCTCCCTTTTTTATGGGATTCCATCGCTCTTGGAACAGATGATATAAGATCTTACTAAAATAAAAAAAGTATGAAAATGAAATATACAGATATACTCTATACCGGTATACAGCAATAACAATGTCAGCCAATTAGCAAAGATCAAGCGAACTCACTCAAGCGTACTACAGCTTTTCCGTCTTTCTTCCCTAAGCGCAATAGCCCCTTGAATAGATAGGATAGAATTAGTGCGCTTGAAAGAGATTCGGCTTAGTGAAAATTCCTAGTCTTACTCATCTCAGATGCGGGATTACCAATGTCACGATTGGAATTAGGAAAGGAAGCTGTGGCACTTCTTACTTTATATGAGGAAGGGGTTAAATCACTAGCAATAGTAGACACGCTACGATCTGCTAGACAGGAGCAGTACAGGAAGCATCGAATGCCATGGTTCTTGTTACAGACTAGGCTGCAAGTGAGAGTGATAGAATCAGCTCAACTGGGAATGTTGCCGATGCCGATACCGGAGCTGCTAAAGGAAGCAGTAGCAGTACAACCATTAAATTGAAATGGAATTGCACATTCGATGCATCAACTATGGCTGTTCCCTCCTCCAATACCGCTTATTCATCTGCACCTTCTATGGAATTTTGTTCAAAACAAGTTTACCTTTCCTTGCTCTTGCTTAGGAGAGCTCCGTCACTCCTAGGCAAGAGTCAATAAATTGGTGAACCTATGAGAGACGCGTCTAATTCTTTTCTTTCTCCTGACACTCACTATCCTACTCGATCCTGCTAACAGGAAATTTTATGAAATAAGGAAACTTAGGCTGTTGTTGAATCAACTTAGAATACAACCGGTACCCACGTCGCAACTAAAGCACTCGTAGCATACGTTCCATCCACATCCGGCCAGTTGAAGTGAAGATCGAGAAAATGTTCTTCAAAGCTTGCTAATAACCAAAAAATAATTGGACTAGTGGCTTAAAAGCTCCTTTTCAAGCTAGCATTTTAGACCAATGCAATCGAGTTCAAGTGCTTCCTATCGTTTGTCTGCTTGAAACCTTGCATTGAGTGTGCACCTTGGGAATACTTGAGTTTAGAGGTCTTCAAGCCTTTCTATGGGAAAGGTTTCCAATACGTATTCTGCCGTTGTCGAGCTTAAAAGCGGATGATGATCCCTAATCAAGAGTTTGGTCCTAGCTTTTCGATTTCATTTTGAGTTCTGTCCTCGCAAAGATATGAAGGGCGCTTTTCCAGGACGGATACGGATACAGGTGACCCCTTTTTCCCCTTTGCTTTCTTTATTACTTCTCGTACGTGCCCAGTCTCAACGTCACTTCCAAAACCGCCTTTCCCAGATCTATGAAAGGTTAAAGGTTAAAGGTCCACAAAAGGTAACATAAATGAACAAGTTTATTTTGTATTCGAGCTGCTGAGGGCCGGAGCTCGTATGGATACATTACTTCATTGTTCTATGAGGCCTTGCACAAAGCCCATACTCGGATAGGATCGCGAAGTGCAAAGATCTGGTCTTTGACAACCCAACCGTCGTAAGGACAACAAAACCTATACTTATGTGTGTTCGACACTATAGGCGAGACCAGTTGTCAGATGATCGCCGAGTGGCGTTCTGCTTGATTAGGCGAATGCGAGTGAGGTATCTAATCCCGTTCGCTAGGAGGGAAACTCAGGAAGAGTTCGGGCAGAAATAGATGGTGAAAAGCCCTTTATATTATATAATAAAGCGCGCTCCTTGCATGACTCCATATCATTCATTATTAAAGCGAAAGCGGCAACGTGTCACCCTAACCTTCAAATCGATAAACGGGAATGCGTTACCTAATAATAATGAGCAATGCTGCTAAGAGCAAATGGTTCCTAACCTCATAAAAAAAGAGATAGTCATATCCGGACTATCCGGCAACACGCTTGGATAAGTAAGGCGATGAACCGTACCTTTATCTCTAGGCGCCTATGATGTCTTATTATGTAGATCATGTCTTGCTTGAGAGTTCCAAACCCCGCCCTTCTAAAATAAAAAAGTACAAACCCACGTCTAGGGATATACGAGCGCCATTCTTCAGATGGATCGCTCTTCGATAGTTATTTATTTATTGTAGCCGGGATAAGCAGGCACGAACTTCCGTCCTAGTTTTTTTTTAGTACAAGTAGCTAAGGGGGCTGGGAGGTACGACTTGCGTCAAACTTGTGAAAGAATACTTGCTGCGCACCTGCTGAAAGGAAGTCAAACGGAGATTACCGGTTCCGGAGGGACCAACCATTGTATTTATAGGGTCAGGCTCTGAGAGACCGGTCAGTCTCTGCTCGGTTAACAGGTATGGGAGAGACTCCTGGTAAGGTCCCGTCTTGACATCTCACACTTGTTGGTTCGTTAGGAAGGGAAGGCAAGCTCTCTAAGCAAGCTGTTTTCATGCCTATACTCGCTTTCTTTGTTTGACAGGTTGGGCCCAATTCAAAGAGATCAAGCTTACACTGCACGGATTTGACCTTATTAAGAAAGTTTCCGGGAAGGGGTAGAAGATGCTAGATGTTTCCCTAGGGTCTTGACTAGTTCCTACTTCCTTGCTTCCAGTGTAGAAGGTGTAGCTGGCATACTGGAGTCAATATCTTAGTTCAGTTGTTGCCTCCGGTTGTCATACTGGAATGAGTCAATATCTTAGTATCGTCTGTAATGTGGAAGAAGTAGCTAGATGTCTTCCCTGTGGTTCTCTGCTAGTGGATACTTCTCTCTAGCGGTGTATCGGGTGTTGGCACTTCGGTTGTTGCCAGTCCTGTCATTTCCTAGAATATGTGTTAGTATAGGCTGGAATATGTAAGTATTGTCTAGAAGTTCCCTGTTGGTCCCTTACTAGTCTGCTCTTCTTTGTTCCAGTGAGTTCTGTCATGAAGTGTAGCTCATGTTAGGATTACCCGGGAAGCGAGCTTGTCGACGACGACGGGTAAGCCGTGTGAGCGGTTAAGGGTTGCTTGTTGCTCAGCTGTCTTTAGTCAATATCTTATGAATGTTCCGGTCCAGGGAATAATGTGAATGTAGCTAGAGTGTTCCTAAGGTGCATACTAGGGCTTCTTCCTCTAGTTACCGTTGTAGCTGAACCAGCACTTGCAGCTGTATATTCTGGGCGAGGAGCGTAAGCGACATGGCATATTTGTGAAAGAATCTCCCTTCTCTTCGTTCGGACTAGCCATGAATAACCAGTTGGTTGCTTCCAGTGGAGGAACCCCTGTTCATGCATGGCGGGGCCCGGGATCCCTTGCTGCTGCGGTAAAAGAGTCTTCCTTCTTCTGGGCGGAATGTGTATGAGTAGGCGTGAAGTAGGCGAAGCAGTCCTCCCGTTGATACGTGGGATAGGAGAAGGGGTCTACCACTTTATATCACTAAGTTCCCCCTCTCCGTCTTGCAGGTATTGTTTCTGGGTTGTGTCTGCTTCCCGCTGTGCAGCTTCCACTTCCTTTCTTTGTTCTCTGGGAATAAGTAGCATGAAGAGTTCATCTGTTGTCCGTAGGTCCCTGGCTGAGTTATCATGTGTAGCTAAGTACGATCTGCGTTCTGCTGTCAGTTAAGAATCTCCTCCTCTCTTTGTTCGGATGGGAACTATTGTATCTGTTGTTAACCCTTGTATCTGGCTACGCCGCCCTTAGAAGCAGAGTAGCCAGTCCAGTAGGTGTAGTTAGTTATCTGTTCAAGTAGGTAGGAGGAACCCAGCTTCTCCTATCTCATAGGAGGAACCCGTAGAATCAATATCTTTTCTTTCTTTCCACAGAAGGTCAGCGGTCATACTCTTCGTACTGTTGTTAGCTGTTCCTGTTCCAGACGAAGTAAGGTAGCCGGCTCAGTCTCTTACTCGGAGAGGAACGCCTACTACTCGACTAATAGGAGAGGAACGCCTACTACTCGACTAATAGGAGAGGAACGCCTTTGACTTCTTTCTCTTTCGAAAAAAAGGAATGTAGTTAGCCTAATCACTGGGATGATGATTGGATCAGTTTAGCTACTCTGTTAAGGTCTACATCAGGAGGTTCAACTAAGCCCGCAGGTATATTTGGCAGGCACCTGAAGCGAGTTGACTCTAGCTAGGAAGTTCTTCTCTGGCCTGTCACCTGAGTTAGAGGCTAGGCTCCGAAGCCTTCAGTTCTTTAGTCTCCCTGAGAGTTGTTAGAGAAGGCAGCATTGGTCGAGAGAGTGTGAGCGAAGCGTAGTAGCGCTGCTATACCGAGAAAAGTAATCAAACCTAAATCTAGGAAATACAGCTGGGTGTGCTCATGTTGGCTAGGTAGCAGGGCCAGACAATCCCTTTACTTTCACTTTCGTGTGTGCGTACTATTAAGAGTTACGTGTGTGCGTACTATTAAGAGTTAGGAGTATACCAGCACAGAGAGAGGAGTGTGCTTCAGGTAGAGCACAGAGGAGGATAACAGTTAGGAGAGTTAGGAAGGAGTAACCCAGCACTGTGCTAGAGAAAGCAAAGCAGAGGAGTACCGAGAAAAAGCAGCAGTGTGCTGTACAGAGAACAGAGGAAAAAAAAGTTCGCAGCAAAAGATAAAACAGAGACGGAACCTTCCCCCCTTCATGCTGTACAAAAGCGGCCAGCACAAGGTCAAGGCGAAGACGGAGCAGCACTACCTGGAGATGATCCTGGCGAAGAACGAACCATTACCATTCTAAGGAGGGGGAAGCACTACTATATATCTCTTTCTTAAGAAGCTATTTATAAGTTCCACTTTCCATTAACCGAAGTCGAATGATCGCCTGGCATTAGCGCCATCCTACCGTCTCGTTTATGAGCTTGCATCTTGTACTTCTCCTGCCTCTGAAGGACCGGACCAATGATAGACCATGGGAAACAGGAAATTGACCAATGATAGTTACTCGGAAACTGGGAATAGGTTCGGGGTCTAGCTATTTACCATAGTAAGCTATCCTTAAGGGCTTCGATCGGTCCATATCAAGAAAGTCATTCCGCTTACGGCTAGCGAGCACTTTCTTTTGGTGAATATCCGGCGAATGAAATAACCATTGTAAAAGCTAGAGATGAATGCCCAGCACTCTCGGACTGATCATCTTGCTGCAAGAAAGCTTCAGGTCATTGCTGGTTCGTATGATCCAGCTTCCAGTACAAAGGCAATGTACTAAGAAAGCCAAACTTGGACAGGGGCCCTTACGTATCTAAGACATAGTTCGTGGCATACGATCGAAGAAAGCTGGGCGGAAAGCTCGGACACCAACCTCAAAAGGCGGTGTTGACCCTGTTACAGTACAGGGAAGATCCGTTTAGCCAAAACGAGAAGATCTTCTATAGTCTAGTTAGGGGGTGGATTTTTTTCATTCCTCAATGGGTGCTGCTTTTGACTGCTATCTCGTATCGATCTAGTATTGCGGCTTACGCTAGATTGACACCTTTCCTTGAATACGAATAAACGTGAGAGCCAACCCCATAGGTATGACCCAGGAGGGCCAAAAGTGGCATTTCTTGCTTCTTAAAAAGCTGATTGTGAAGAGGGTCTGCCCTTTGAATCTCCTCGAGCCGGGTCTAGTCAGTCTTTTTCCCTCGCCCTGGGGAATCGTAGCTCTGTCTCTGCCTATTATGCTGGTACCTAAGAAGGAATGGGGCGACCGACCCCATGTTACTAATCGAAAACGTTCGTTTCGAGACCCCCATGTGTCCTTTGATGCTGACTGAGCTACCGAAGCGATGTTGGTTAGGATTGCAAGACACGTCGTTTTAGTCGGGCAATATCCGATGTCGGAAGAACAAGAACTGAATAGGCTCGCAGACCTGGTACCTTAAAGTCTTCACCGTTTGAGAACACCCGAATCCGAGTGGCTTAGCAAGAGACTCTAAGACAGATCATCCGCGCCGGAATCCCCTAACTTCATTTTTGGTATTCCCTTTTCGGGTTCTAGAGTCGACAAGCCCATAAGACGATACCGATGCCCAGAGACCGAACACAGACTTATCTTTCCCATACGGCTCTATAAGACATCCATGGAATCTTTCCACCCCCAACATCTCTATTCTTTCTATTCCGAATGGCGCCCAGTATTTTGAAGTATGGTTGTATACTTTTCCTGCCTGGAACTCCTGAATTAATTCTTTTTCTATAGGAAGGAACTCAAGCAATCCGGCATCCTGTAGAAGTTTAGTGCTCACCTTGCTCAAGAAACTTGGCGTTTCTATATAAGGGTGACTTCGGGGGAACTCGGACATTACATTTTCTTTATATTTGTCCAGATACTTTTCCACTTCCTCAACTACAAGATTTCTCAAGAAATCCTCCTCCGCCTTTCTTTTCTCCTATTATAAAGGAGTTAGGAAGCCGACGCTCTGATCTGAGTAGTTCTGGTAGCGCCCTGGTAGCCAATGAGTGCTTGTCTGGTATCGAATGAGCTCAAGTAGTTGAGTAGCTAAAGGCGTTGCCTTAGAGGAATGAATGTCCTATCTTCGGGTAAGCTTCCTACAGACTTTTCTTCCCGAAGTTCCTGGATTGTGTGAAAGAAGAACATAGGGTATTGACTGATTAGAAAAAAAGCTACATTTCAAAGGTGAGGAGTGAACCTTCTTTCTGGCTGATTCAATATCACCGGAGTCTGCTCAGGGTTCCAAACCAGCAACAAGGCTAATTACGAGAAGCAGAACAAACAAAAGAAGATATGGGATTCTAATGTTGCTAATGCTACTTCCGGGTGGGCATCCAAGACAAGATTGAATTCATTGTCAAACCGTTCCAGCCGGGCATCCGTGCAGGTGTCACAGGTTCCTCCTGAAAGGCTGCTCTCTCCTCTTTCTCAAGCTTCATAGCATCGGTTGAATAAAGAGCAGGGCTAGACGCGCCTTCGATTCCCTAGTTCAAGTTAAGGATAAAGTTTGAGATAGATAATAGGCAAGCATTTGAGATACTTATTAATAGGGATTCTGCTCCTCGATCGGACTTCGTGCAATTCTTTTATATGTAAATAAGGGAGGGGTCTCGACCACATTTTTGAGTAATAGTAATAGGCTAAGGCGGATTCGTCTGCTTCGCTTACGTAGTCAAAACATTCTCGCTGGACACCTGGTAAGGAATATTTGTATATGCGGGAAAGAGACTCTCACCTACAGCTCCCGTTACTAGTAGTTCCGGTTAGCCCACTTGCCCGAGCACACTCTCAACTTGTAGATGATCCAACAGAAAAAGCAAGAGACCACGAAAGCACGCATGAAAACAGCCCTTTTGAAAGCATACCCAAGGCACCCATCCAATCTGAACTTATAGACATCAAGAAGAAGATCTATTAACACGCATGGCTACCTATATAACAAGTTGCCTCTGACCTCTGTCTCACGACCGCAAATAGAATCTGTAGCTTCATGCCCTGACCTGAACCTGATGCCAAGTCCCATCTTGCCTATGTTGCCCATCTCCCATTTAATCGGAACGGAAGTCAGAAATCTAATATCTGTACGGACCCCAAACATCACAATGGATCAACTGAAAAATGGCTGTTGTTCTATTCTCACTCAACTGGAAACTCTCCTCCGCAGCCAGAGTCCAAGTGAAATGACTATCTTTCAAACACTCTGTGATAGGTGCTGGTGCTGAAGTTGCGAATGAAGCGACGGTAGAATGTGGCAAGACTATGGAAACTACGAACCTTACTAGTGGAGGTAGGTACTGGCCATTCCACAATGGCACTAACCTTTCCCGGATCAGCCTTGACTCCTTCAGCTGAAATGCAAAATCTCAAGAACAAAAAAGGATCCCCCGGAGGCTTCTTCAAATTGATATAGAGTTTCTCTTGTTGCAACACTATCATTAATTGGCGAAGATGTTCCATATGTTCAACGGCATTTTTACGAAAGACCAATATCTCATCAAAAGATACCAAAACAAACCGACCATGGGCGCAAGACCTGCGTCATTAATTGCATAAACGTACTTGGAGCGTTGCTTCGACCAAACGGCATCATCATCCACTGACCCCTTGCTCCCAAGCCAAGTCCAGGTTTTTTTCCATCTCTATATGAGCCACGTAATGATTTGCATAGGATCAAAATCCAGAGACACACTTTCTATAGCATTAACAAACCGGAACCCGGACTCAAGTCATTCGGTCATAGTAATGATTTTTAACAAAGACCAATTGTTAGGATTCTTTGCCTCCCTATCACATGAACATCTTAATGAGATAGAAATGAATAGCCATCAAGAAGGGACTCTCACTTGAAGATTCCCACTGGAAACGGAATAAGAAGGAAAAGCAGAAGGTCCGAAGGGCTTGATAGATCTCATTATTGGATAGATTATCCTAGTGGTTCTCACTTATTGTTATTATCCTATTATCCTAGTGGTTCTCACTTATTTTATGGTACTTTTGAACCATTTTTTTTGAATACATAGTAGAAAAAAGTCATGCAAAAGAGCGTAGTGTAAGAGAAAGAGCCTGTCAAGTAGGTCTACTCAATCTTCTATCAGGCAGTTTCAAAGTCATAGATCTTTCAAAGTCATAGATTTCCAAGTCATAGATTCTGCTGGCAGTTTCAAAGTCATAGATTCTTCTCGAAGAAAATAAGTCATAGTTCGCTTGATAATCAGAGTTCACTTCATAGTCATAGATCACACTTTCTTCTAAACAGACTTCTATCAATCCTTTGGAGAATCCTAATCCACCCGTCTTCCCCAGTCCCTGAGCCCAGCTTGTAGCAAGCCAACTGTTTGACTTTGCTAAGAGAAGAGAGAGAAGGGAAAGACAGACGGCAGAAAGCCTTAGTTGCTATGGAGTTTGATTGCTTCCCCTGGGCCTCTGGCGTAAAAGGATTCGCACCTTTGCTAGCCCGGTCCCAATGAACCGAGCGGGGCGCACACTGCAGCTTCCTGCATTCGTACTTCTGACTAGCTCCCATCCTATTCTTTTAGTCAGTCTAGCTAGTATCGGATTCGGAAAATGAAAGTGAGATCCTTGTACTGTGGTACTTTGCCTATTCACTCATCTCCTTTAGTCGCAAGGAGGCAACCCAAAACAGCAGAGCCAAACCAAACCCTAAGTCAAGCACAGTCACATCAGCACAGCACTCGAGACCAGTCTAGTACAGGCGCAGACATTAGAGTTATAGATCCACAGCAAAAGCCTACTTTGAAACCTTGGAGTACTTATTCCAGGTTATTTAAAAGGCCAAAGTCGGGTCTTTCTTTCACCTTGAATAACTATCGATAAATAAAGGGCTTTGAGAATTAACCTCACCCTTTTTCTAAGGCGAAGTGGGAAATGTAAGATAAGGATTCCGGAAGCATTGGAAAAGCAGCGAGACGGGCCTACAGTAAAAAAAGGTAAACTGAAGCTACATCAACTATCGAAGCTGTTGAGTCGGCGGAAGAAGTGAAATCATCTGCAGCAGCCAATTAAATTAGGAACCATCAGACTGATCAATCCCTAGTTAAAGCTATGGTTCTTTGTAGGCTCTTCCCCGGCTAGTCCTCAAGCCATGCCAGTCATAATAGAATCTCTTCCAGCCAAGGCAGTTAAAAAAGGACTAGAGTAAAGGGAGGGGCACACAAGGCTCGTTCCGTACTTGACTTACGAGCTCGCCTCTATCTCTAACAAAGGAAAAGGATTCAATCCAGTCCCAAGCGTACCCGGGGCTAACCTGTTTACCGTATCCTTAGAGGTCTGCCCGTCGGTACCTCATTTAATTAAGGCGGCCCTTCAACCGCTTTTGGGGTCTTTTTCGACTTGTAATTGAAAAGCTCATCGGGAGTACGTATCCTATAAAAGCTGTTACAATCATTAAAAAGAAGGTAAACCACAATGAGAAACCTACTTGTACTAGTCAGTTGATTACCATTTGAAGCAAAAAATGCATTAAGAGTCACGATTATGCTCAGGGCGACTGCTCCAGTCAGTACTGGTATGGTCTTAGTGGCTCTTGACTATTTGCATCTTTCTATGAGTTGGCTACTAGAGTAATCAAAGAGTGACGGATTCAGGAATTACTTGCTAGAGATTGGACAAGTGAGGATTATCGGGAGGGTCGCAGATTTGCTCGCGAACAACTATTCGGATGGGGAACTTCGGAGTGAAAATTCTTCTTTACCCACCCCAACTGCGATGCAGGATCTTCTTGTCGCGGACAAATGTGGAATAGCATGGCCTAGATTGTGTGTGTATTAGGTAGTTCTCTCTCTTTTATAAGAAAGAACTATTATACAACATCCCCAGGCTTGAGTTTTCTTCTCAACTCTTTCTATCCAATAGTTTACTGCTGCTTTCTTTGATTTACCCCACAAGGAAGAATCAGGCTTATCCTATTATCTTTATGCCAACTGTATTTAAATCTATCATCACATTATGATTACACCACACCATTCGAAAGACGAACATCAAGATCACATTTCAGGGACTACAAGATTTTGAGATTGGCAGCATTAAGTAGAAAGCATTATTGTAGAAGGGCCCCCCATCCAATAGATCAGGGGTCTTGCCCTATAACCTAGTGAATAGGGAAGAACAGATCAAATATGTCTAGTTCAAATGTCTTTCCTTTGCGGCGGAGTGAACTAAGCACCAATCGGAATGCCTAGCGTGCTTGCCCCTCTTCCTTCCGCTTGCCACCTTGATCTAGCCCTCTCGCTTGACTGACACATGGAACTCTAAGCTTCAAGTGACACATCCATCTCAGTCAAACATCTCTACCACTTTATGCATCTAATTCATTCCAGGGTTGGGTCATTATAACCACTTGATCGACAGAATGGGTGGGAAGATGGAGTGAAGTTAGTTTTTCGATAGCTTCCATCGTTCCAGGGTTCGAAGGTCTGGATCCAAAGTCAGATAAGAATGTTTTGCTAATGCGGCCAAGGACAAAAAGAATGGAAAATGATTTCTGTACTAAAGATCTCAATTCAATAGGGGATTCATTGCCGAGATACAAA